ATCAGAGGAATAATTGGGACTAGGGTCTCGAATTTCTTAATAGAAGTATCTATTAGAAATGAATTCTCTAGCATTTGAATCCTTACCACCGAAGTGTTTAGTCGTACACTTGAAAGATAGCCCAGAAAATATAAGAAATGATTGTATAATTGGTTTATATGGATCCTGTCCGGTAGAGACCACAAGTAAAAATTACATTGCCAAAAATGGACAAGGTGAGATTTCCATTTCTTCATCAGAAGATGAGTCCCCTTTGAAGCCAGAATGGATTTTCCTTGATATCTGACATAATGCATGAAAGGGTCCTTGAACAACCATAGGGTCTTCTGAAAATCATTACGAAGCACTACTACAAGATGTTCTATTTTTCCATAGAAATGTGTTCGCTCAAGAAAAGTTCCAGAGGATGTTGATCGTAAATGAGAAGATTGTTTACGGAGAAACACTAATACGGATTCACATTCATATACATGAGAATTATATAGTAACAAGAAGAATCTTTGATTCTCTTTTGAAAAAAGAGAAATGGATTTCTTTGGAGTAATGAGACTATTCGAATTACGATACTCGTGGAGAAAGAATCGCAATAAATGCAAAGAGGGGGCATCTTGTATCCAGCAGTGAAGGGTTTGAACCAAGATTTCCAGATGGATGGGATGAGGTATTAGTATATCTGACACATGATTTAAATGTGATAATTTGTCCTCGAAAAAGGGAAATATTGAATGAATAGATCGTGAATTATGAGATTTTGCTATTTCTTTTTCTTCTAGGGAAGATACTAATCGCAGCGAGAATGGAATTTCCATAATGACTGCAAAACCCTCTGATACCATTTGAAAATAAAAATTCTTGTTGTGCCCAACGAAAATAGATTCGTTGGAATCATTAACCGAAAGAATCAAATGATTCTGTTGATGCATTCGAGTAATTAAACGTTTCACAATTAGTGAACTGGATTTATTGTCATAACCGAAATTTTCCATAGGTTCGTAAAAAATCGATCCATTTAAACCATGATCATGAGCAAGTGCGTAGATATACTCCTGAAATAGAAGCGGATATAGGAAGTGTTGTTGCCTAGATCTATCTATTTCTAAATATCCTTGTAATTCCTCCATTTGAAATTATACAAAGGCACGGAGGATTTCTTGGGTTATCAAATGATACATAGTGCGATACGGTCAGAACAGGGTATATAGTAAGAAAAGAATAGATACCCCGGAGACGGGGAGTCCAATGAACGGATCCTCTCTCTTTCCATCCAATTTGTTTGTGTTCGTTATAGTTACAAGAGATGGTTAGAAATCCTTTATTTTTGCAACCCGATCGCTCTTTTGACTTTGGAAGAAATTCTCTTTATCAGTATACCGTTTCTTCTACACATTCGTCTCCACTCCATAATAGAGAAAGAATAGTTAATAGTTAGGATTCATGAAAAAAAAAGGAATCGATGATCCACTCACAGGAGAACCCTTTCCCGCATCAGGCACTAATCTATTTTTAACGTCTAATTAGATCGGGTAATCATTCGAATTATGAACCGAGCTCGTTGCTTTTGGTTTCCTTATAATTGGAGCCATTAGGGCTCTATCCATTTATTAACTCGACCAAACTGTGAATTGATTTGGTACCGTTTCAAGAATCAAAACAAGATTTTTTACCGACCCAGGAAGTATTCTCAGAGTTCTCCATTGATACGACATGCTGTTTTTTCCATTCATTCCCTTTCAGGATCAGTCGTGGTCTTACAAACCATACCAATGGTATGGACGAATCTGTTGCTTCATCCAAATGTGTAAAAGATCCTAGCCGCACTTAAAAGCCGAGTACTCTACCGTTGAGTTAGCAACCCGTATAAATATGGTGTGTAGATACGATCGGAATCAAAAAAATAAATAAATAAATAAAGAGATTGGATTGCCCTGCCCCATCAAAACATTGAACTAGCAACAAATCGAAAAGAAACATTTGATGATCAATTATGAACATCAAAATGTTCAGATCAGATTCAAATACAACGGATTCACGGATAAATATAGATAGATGTAAAAATTTGTGGACCCTCCTGTTTTGATCATTTTTTTTTTTCATTATCTTTAAGAAGATACTTCTTGTGTCACAGTGAATCCGGCGAACCTAGTGAAGTAAAGAAACAAACTTATGGGACGTAGATAAATAGATCTATTTATCCACGATCGAATTATATTTGATCGATACACCATTGTCAATATAAATTGAATTTTGAGAAAAAAAATGAAATAAAGAAAATAAAGACTTGTGTTGGATTGGCACTACATAGATAAGAAATGAAGTGTGTGGGGGGGAATAAATAAAGAAGAAGTAGGAAAAAAATCTCTGGTTTTCAATAGAAGTACAAACAATAGCAAGATTGATCCCTTATTTATTCGTAGAGTTCCAACGAAAACCATCTGATTGATGGCAATCCCCTCAATTGCCAGTTATTTCACTCAATCTTTTTTTTTTCTATTTCATAAATTTTATTTCGTTTGATTAATTCGAAGTTCCTTAAATACTTCCGCCTTCTTTGAAATATCATGAACAGTTCCTGTAGGTTGAGCGCCTTTTTCAAGGAAATATAGAATAGCAGGAACATTTGAATAAGTTTGGTTCTTTATCGGATCGTAAAAACCCACTTTACGAAGATCTCTTCCTTCTCTTCGGGATCGAACATCAATTGCAACGATTCGATAGATGGCTCATTGGGATAGATATAGATGAACAATGCCCCCCCTAGAAACGTATAGGAGGTTTTCTCCTCGTACGGCTCGAGAAAGAATGATTCGAATTTATGTATTGTATATAGTGGCAAATGGATCCATAAAATCATCAATTAGATTAGGATTTGAGTCGTTTTTTTTTGGAAGGAATAAAAAAAAAGAAATCTCATTCGTACTCATAACTCAAGTTGGGTAATTCTCAAAGAGCTCGAAGGGAAATCCTTAGACATTTATTGAGCCGTCTCTAACCTCTTTTGTTTGTCTCGTCTAGAATCAATTTTCCTTTCTCATTCTGATCTAGTTATTGAGACAATTGAAAATGGCGTTTCCTTGTTCCGGTATCCTTTATCTTTGCTTTGAATCATTGGGTTTAGACATTACTTCGGTGATCCTTAATTGTTTCAAAATGGCAGCAACATACCTTTTGTTCTTTCTATTGAAGAATCGGTTGATTCCCCTGTGATACACTTTTGATCGAAATAGTTTTACCAATTCCGACAAATTTTCCCTTTTTTGCTTTTTTATTTGAAACTTGTTCGAATTTGCGATTTCTATATCGAAGATATACTTACGAAGTTGTTCCAACTTATTGACTGGCACTAACCCTAGATCCTTCCCTCTGATAAATGAATCAAGAATTTATGCTCGAGCTCCATCATGTACTATTTACAACCCCCCCAAATGGGGTCCTGGTGGCACAGAACAAACTATGTCGAGCCAAGAGCATCTTCATTGATATATAAAAAAATGGTGGATGCAAGAATCCACAGCCGATCATGTCCTTCAAGTCGCACGTTGCTTTCTACCACATCGTTTCAAACGAAGTTTTACCATAACATTCCTCTAATTTGGACCGGTATGGAATTGATTCAATATGGAATCATGAATAGTCATTGGCTCCATCGGTGCATAGTAGTCCATACTTTATTTTTATATATGTATGAATAGGTATTTCTCTGGGGAAATCTCAGCAAAAAGCCAAATTAACCCATATTCTGTTATAGGAATGAAACACATTTATAAAAAACACGAAGAAATGAGTTGCTTAACACTTATTTACATCTACATCTTCAACATATTGTTATATTGTTCGGGACGATCAATCATGAAAGATCCAATTCCAATTCTTTCTCGAACAACTAAACTAAAGACGAGTCTTTAATTCGATTACCAATACTGGAATTACCAATACTGGAACAAAATAAAATGAGTCATTAACCAAATAAGCTATTCTAATGAACCGGAAAGGTCGCAAGTGACTCGATAGGATAGATTCACCAATCTCACACTTCTTCGAATAGCGAGGATTTATAAGGTAAGGAATCATAAAAAATAAAATGGTTTCAAGAATTTCCTACTTCGACATCATTATCATTACTATAAATAAGTTTTCCTGTAAAGACTGAATTTAATTTGATCTCTAAATCAATCAAATCAACAAGTCGGCACAATCACAACGAGTAACTAAAAAGTTTAGCAGATATCTCATTGATTAAAGATACGCGAATTCGATCATCATAAGAGAAATCCATGTTTCTTTTCCAATTGAATCATCAATGATTTAAATCAGATGGATGGGTCGAGAAAAAATCCAATTTAGTTGTTTTCATGGGGATGGATAGAAAAGAGCTCATGGAAGATAAGATTAAGGTCGCTATTCTTTCATCTGATTGAGAAAATCCAAATCGTAGGAGTATGACCTTTCCGTATCCATCAGATACACCGAACAATTGTCACCGGGGGTCATCGTGTATATTTAAGAGATCACAAATCTTTTTAACCGAAACCGAAACCGAAATACCGGTGTCACTGAAATAGAACAATAAAACTACATATGGGCATGGTTCATTTTCTACGGATTTTGCTTTATTTCAGGTTCAGAAATTTTTCCATTTCCATAAAGATAAACTAAAGTGAATGGAATCTATGAATCCCCCCCCATCGTTACATTGATTTCCAATTATTCATTGGAGCCTGATGCAAAATAAAAGCAATTAAGTCCAAAGAAAATACATCTGTTTCGTATTGAACTTTATTGTTTGTTAATGAGATCCGGATGACACAGATATTGATTGAAATTGATACCTTCCTTTGCTAATTAACTCGTATCTACACGAATTCTATGGGGATCATGAATCATACTCAAAGCCAATCAAAAAAAGATCCTCTTATGGGATGCTATACCATCTTGTATAGGTACAAAGCCGAATGGGTCCAGATTAATTCGTTGTTTCTATTTTATTTTGCCCCACCCCAGTCTTAGGAGCTTTAATCCCAGTGATGGAATTAGTACCAAGAACTCCTCCTGTTTAGAATTCAGGATCCACATAAAATTAGTCATTTACCCCTATTTACTTTACCTTTCTTCCGCATGTCGACTCAGAATGCATCATGTGGGAATCAAAATTTGATAAATAGGGGGCATAAAGTTTCTCTAAATGACTAACTAACTTCAATATGAATATGAGCGGGGGGGAGGCGGGCATACGCTGAATGGCCACCCAATCTTTTTTTTTTTGAATGGAACTTTGATCTTTGTTCCCATCCTACCTATATCAAAAAGATATTTATTTCCATCCACGTGTCATTGACACTCGATTCTGTTTCTGTTTGTGAGAAACAGAAACAGGATCGAAAGGTAGGATATGATTCTTCTCTGAATCATTAGAAATCAGAAAGAAAGATTGGATCCCATTGTATCCAACATTACACTCTTAAACAGAGGATTGTTAAAGAAAAGAGCACAATCTTTGTTCTGATAGAATCGGTCTGGGACGGAAGGATTCGAACCTCCGAGTAACGGGACCAAAACCCGTTGCCTTACCGCTTGGCCACGCCCCATTGAGATTTCTATTTGACACTAATAACACTAATATGGATATTGGTTGTTCGTCAATTCCAGCCCAAATATCTATGGAATAGGTTGTTGCTAGGATTCGACACGTGTAGATGTAGAATCAAAAGAAATTCATTGATCATTATCTATAATTCAATTAAGATATTGTATGAAAGTATGATTCCTTCTATTCTCATTTGATAATTGAAGGATTTTTGATTGGGGAAGTTCAAAGAAAAAGAAGGATTTTTTGTTTGGCCTATCTTCTCTTCTTTCTTTATTTTTCCCCAACTCACTAATAATGAAATTCTCCACAAGAGCGAAATTTTTGTTATGCTTAATATCTTTAGTTTGATCTGTATCTGTATTAATTCTGCCCTTCATTCGAGTAGCTTTTTCTTCGCCAAATTACCCGAGGCTTATGCTTTTTTCAATCCAATCGTAGATGTTATGCCAGTCATACCTGTACTCTTTTTTCTCTTAGCCCTTGTTTGGCAAGCTGCTGTAAGTTTTCGATGAGATCTTTAATACTGTCCTAGAAACATTCATGATTGATTCGCTAAAAAAGGAAAAATTCTATTCTAACAATTGATAAGATCAGATAACTCTTACATTATGAACTCTCGATTCAAACATTGAAATTCTTTTGGATAGCCGCGATGAATCTGGATCACCTCATTTTCTCATTCTGACTTTCCGGAGTTCAAAGACCTTATGTATGGTCCCTCACAATACCTAATTGTGGGTATGAAAGATCATTTTGGTAACGAAGGAATCAGAATCTTATTCCAAATGAATTCCTGCAAATTCCTTTCTTTTCTAGAAACCACTCCATTTCTTGGTGTCAAAATGGGATATGTGGTACAAAAATAGAGAATCTATTCCCTTATTTCCCCCAAAAATGATCTTGGAGATTGTGTAATGCTTACTCTCAAACTCTTCGTTTACACAGTAGTGATATTCTTTGTTTCTCTCTTCATCTTCGGATTCCTATCTAATGATCCAGGACGTAATCCTGGACGCGAGGAATAAAATAAAAAAATCAGAAGTTTTTCGTTGCTTGATTTCTGAATTTTCTTATGATTTTCTCTATTCCATACATTTAACTAAGATAACAAGGGCTCGAGATTTTTTCGAATTCGAAAGATAACTCTCAAGTGATCAGAGGGAACGGAGAGAGAGGGATTCGAACCCTCGGTACGAATAACTCGTACAACGGATTAGCAATCCGTCGCTTTAGTCCACTCAGCCATCTCTCCCAATTACAAAAGGATAATTCATATGTGACGCGTGAAGTAAAGATTGATAAAAGTCTTTCTTTATCTTTCTTTTCTTTATTCTTTTCTTTATCTTTCTTTTCTTTATTCTATATATATACGAATTTTATCAGCAATTGCATTTAGATAAGGATTCGAAACAGATATCTCCAATAGAAAGAGTACCTCTTTGATTTCGTACGAAAGGTTCTTTTATTCCCCCGGCCTGGCCAGTACCTATACCTAGCCAGGCCATTCCTTGTTTTGTTCCAATGAATCATAGATCAAATGATTTATCTGATTTGAAAACAAAAATACTTGTTATTGAAGCAGCAAGAAGGGCTATTTCCATTCCTATGACAGGAGTGTCATTTCTTATTATTCTTTGTTTTTCCTTTTATCGATTGACTTACTTTACTGGAATAAAAAAAATGGAGTTATGGATTCTTCCACAATTCAACTTATTTTTATGTTCCGACTTCAATGGCTCTTTCGGGCCGGAACTGTCAGTAACGATTCCCCCAGCAAAAGAAAAGATATAACTTGTTATTTAAATGAACCTTCTTCTCCTATTTCATTAAGTCCCCCGTCGGAACACGTCAGCACTCACTCCAATTTTCATGATTCTGATCCTATCTTGATTACGTCTCACTCCCTTGTTCGACAA